ATCAAAAAATCCCATTCTTTTCTCATTCTGCATTGAATCATATGAATCGATCTAGCAATGATGGAATTTTGATTCTGTTTACTGAATCACATGAAATTTTACCCAACTCCATATATATGGAATGTATGAAATACGTATGAACGGAGGAAAAAAGAGGATTTTAGACTTAATTTTAGACTTAGTTAAATTGGAATTTCTAAGAGACAGATCCAAACGGAAAGGAATTGATAAATTCCACTTAGAATTATGGAGTTTTTTTATTTTGTCTAGAATAGAAAATTCACTTTATACCATTATTATGATATTCCATATTCCAATCCGATTGGATATCAGAAAAATAAATGGATTCGGGATTTGATCCATTCACGGAGATAAAGACATAATAATCAGAAACAATATAACAATAGAAAGTGAATTTTTTGAGTACTTAACTCTTTCGTGAATTCCATTGTTCAAAAAATGATTTGCAGAGAACTCCTTTTTCTTTTTTTCGTAGAATTTTTATTTTTAGAATACGATTGAAGTGCATAAGAAGGCTTGTATTTATTAAACCCGCGCTGCTATAGCTATCTATCCATACATCGCTCTCCTTTATTGCATACTTCTACTCGGGACAACACATGTCGTACTCTATCAAAATTTCTATTTTCTCTTCAATCTAATCAATCTAAATTGCAGTACGACAAGTGTCCGCCAATTCCCTATAAACAGGCATCATACACAAATAATATACCCCATAAGCTAACTGTGGAACACAACTTATGTTTGGGGTTTACATATACTAATAATTGACATTATAATTGAAATTGAGTTGAGAAGGTTTTTTTTTCAATAAAAAAATCAAGACTGATTAGTTATATATCAATTTTGATTTTCTTATATCATTTATCATTAGGGAAAGACAATTTGAGATGTAAATCCAAGAGTGGGTCATGAATTTACAGTCATATAGTTAATGGTTCCAATTTGTTCTGAATTTTGGCTTTTGTAACTGAAAAAAACTCCCATTTTGTTTTTTAATAGAAAAGAGAGGTATTTCGATATTGGGTGTTTTGAGATACTATAAAATTAATTGAAGGGAAGGAGCCGGCCCCCCCCAAAAAAACAAATAACAAATAAAGGGGAATATTTTCATCTATTTGGTATCGTTTTGGCGGCATGGCCGAGCGGTAAGGTGGGGGACTGCAAATCCTTTTTCCCCAGTTCAAATCTGGGTGTCGCCTGATTAACAAAAGACAAGACTCGAAATCCCTTATTCTTTATTCTCCTTTGCTGTTATAACTCGCCGAATTTTTCCCAGCAAAACACGCGTAGTCTTGAGACTTTCTTGATTGGAAACAGCTGGGGGTTCCCTTCTTTAAATTAAAGTGCCGTAACTCGTTGTATTTAGAATTCAAGGAAAGATTATAGTAGTGGAAGGGCTATCATATCAAATAAAGAGTTACCAATTTTTGTCCATTACTAATGTCGTGTCTACTGGCCGGGTCTTGAATTAGATTGGATGGATAATTGGCTTTTTTCTTTTACTTAATGATAATGAAGGACAAGAAATACTTAATGATAATGAAGGACAAGAAAAATAAAGAATAGGTATCAGTATTCCTACATATATATATTAGTAGCATTCCCTTTGATACTTCAAAAGAAAAGCGTAACTGCAGTTTAATTTTTCATATTTATTGGAGTCTTTCATCATATTTATTGGAGTCTTTCATCAAGGGTGTTGGGTCAGAATCCCCTTTTGACTCTGCACCAGTGATTCCACTATTATTAATAAACACTAATGGAATAATTCCTTCATATTCAGAGAGATAGGGGACATAATTCACATGGATATAGTAAGTCTCGCTTGGGCTGCGTTAATGGTAGTCTTTACATTTTCCCTTTCACTTGTAATATGGGGAAGGAGTGGACTCTAGAGATACTACGAATTGAGTTGGGGAATCAAATTGTATCACTTTTTATAGATTTTTTATAGATCGTTTTGCAAAGCATAAATAATCTTTATTAATTATTAAATATATTGAATTTATTAATTTAATTCAATTTCGAATTAAAAATTAAAAATTGAATTAATAAAAATATCTTCATTCCGAAATTGTATTGGCTTTTATTTCTGCTGTGCTTTATTGACGCGTTTGCTATCATGGCTGAAGGATTCAAAATCGATAGGATAACCCTTTTCGAATTTCGAAATCCGAAGAAGTTACCATAGAACTCCTTGGATTATCTGTAAACCGCGCAATCAATTACTTCTTTGAAATGCTAAAAAAAAGATTACTTTCTAATTTTCTATAAATTAGAAAATAATAAGAGTTGCCTCGCGATTATTTCAGATTGATTGGAATCAACAAAAATCAAATAGATAAAGGAAACAAATAGATGAAGCAAAGAAATAGAATTGAGATACTATGTACATTCCATATATTTAATTGATATTAACATTTATGAAGATCCATATACATATTGTAGATTGATCTCGATTCAGTTTGTATCTTTC